CTGTTACAAAAAAAAGAGATAGGATTGGAATCGACACATTGATTCTTTTTTCACAATTTTTTTGAACCGTATGCATCCAAAGATGCGCGTACGGTTCAAAAGGGATACAATTTTGTCCTAATCAACCGACTTTATCGAGAAAGATTACTTTTTTTAGGCCAAGAAGTTGATAGTGAGATCTCAAATCAACTTGTTGGTCTCATGGTATATCTCAGTATAGAAGATGATACTAGGGATCTTTATTTGTTTATAAACTCCCCCGGCGGATGGGTAATACCAGGAATAGCCATTTATGATACTATGCAATTTGTTTCGCCCGATGTACATACAATTTGCATGGGATTAGCCGCTTCAATGGGATCTTTCATTCTGGTCGGAGGAGAAATTACCAAACGTCTAGCATTCCCTCACGCTTGGCGCCAATGAGTTTTTATTTGAAAAAAAAAGAAGAAGACTATGCCTTCGCCATATCGAATGTGAATAATATGAAAAATAGGTAATAATAGCATGGCACTTCGAGTTCGATATGAACAAACTAGTATTGTTTTTCCTAACATGAGATTTTGTATCGAGATAGTAGTATGAAACAAAGGTTATTCCGATTTGATCTTATGTGTCAGGAGTACATTTCAGCGTCACAAACCATTTTTCTTCCACACCAGAAGTCTCTTTATGATATTTACGTTACGAAAGAAAGAGTACGAAAATGAAAAAAAAAGAAACTTTGGGATTGCTAAATCACAGACGAGATAAATATAGAAAGCAACAGAACCATCATAGTATTTTTTGACTCCTACAATACGAAAGGAAGGGTGGTAAATGGATCATTCAACGATCTGGATCGGATGGATTCCATTTTTTTCTTCGATAGAATAGAAATTGAAGAGAAGGGAGGAAGAAATGCCATTGCAGAGCCGTATGCAATGTACAAAAGATGCCTGTACGGCTGTTCCATTCTATTTGTTTTTTTTTTCTTCTTGTTTTTTTATCCCTTACTTTAGCCCAATCCTGCAAGATAGAAGAACCGTTCATGCATGATGTTATATCAATATTATCAGGGTCATGATTCACCAACCTGCTAGTTCTTTTTATGAGGCGCAAGCAGGGGAATTTATCCTGGAAGCGGAAGAACTACTGAAACTTCGCGAAACCCTCACAAAGGTTTATGTACAAAGAACGGGCAACCCTTTATGGGTTATATCCGAAGACATGGAAAGGGATGTTTTTATGTCAGCAACAGAAGCCCAAGCTCATGGTATTGTTGATCTTGTAGCGGTCGAAAATGAAAATACTGGAGATTTCGTGTAAATACACGATTCCGTTTCAAATCAGAATTCGAATTTTTCGTGATTTGATATTGAATGGAAATAATTCATAATCATCAATCATCAGGTTAAGATCGATCTAAACCAACCTATTTTATTATATATATGTATGATATGCCGACAATTAAACAACTTATTAGAAACACAAGACAGCCAATAAGAAAAATCACGAAATCCCCCGCACTTCGAGGATGTCCTCAGCGTCGGGGAACATGTACTAGGGTGTATGTGCGACTCGTTTAGATCATGAGTTCGAACAAACGAAACCATTTTTCCAGTACCAATCACCAATAGGATAGATAGAGTGGAAAAAGCCATTTTTACTATCTAAAAATGAGGATCTATCATATACCTATATTTTTTGTGTATGAAATTTATGGTTTCCATTGGTGCAAATCCAATCACCTCAATTTGAGATGAAAAGCAATTCCCCATTGGTAGCAAATAGTTATCCATTAAGCGGAGGAAATAGTACTACAAGAAGCAAAAAGGTTATGTTCCCTTTCTTGAAAGAACGGACTAACAAGGTCAGCTACCTAGCCAACTTTCATAATTAAATGTCGTCACTGTATGGATAGCTTTTTTTGTGAAAAGATCTATTACTGTATAATTGATTGGTAGAGCCAAAGAGAGTGAACTATACAAGTTTACAATAACATTTGATTAAATGAAAGAAGAGGCTCCGGTGTATAGAGAGGACCTCGCCGTTTATGAAATAACCATAGAAACGACGGAACCCACTATTTTTTGCTTTTCTTTTTTGAATATCGTTAGAATTTCTTATTTCTGGGTATTTTACCTGAAAGGATTCAAAATCGTGGTTGGGAAGGTCATAGTAGCAAAAGCCATTGGAATTTATATTTTATATATCGGAATAATCCGTTTTGTTATTAATCAACCGGGGAATAAAAGGATGACTGAAAGAAGAGAAATCAATTAGTTATTCATTCATTAAAGTGTAATTTGATTCAATGACCAGAGTTAGACGAGGATATATAGCTCGGAGACGTCGAACAAAAATTAGTTTATTTGCATCAACCTTTATAGGGGCGCATTCAAGACTTACTCGAACCATTACTCAACAGAAAATGAGAGCTTTGGTTTCCTCTCATCGAGATAGGGGCAGGCAAAAGAGGGACTTTCGTCGTTTGTGGATCGCTCGGATAAATGCAGCGGCTCGTGAGAAAGGGGTATTCTATAGTTATAGTAAATTAATACACAATCTGTACAAGAAGCAATTACTTCTTAATCGTAAAATACTTGCGCAAATAGCTATATCAAATAAGAATTGTCTTTACACGATTTCCAATAAAATTATGAAATAAAAGACATTCTAAAGTCATATATAGGAATGATTGAAACAGAATTGCATTCCCCGGAGAATGTACTCCGGGAAGATAGAATAAAAAAAATTAAGATAAGATAAGTAGTAGAAATGAACGAACATCTTTCAAAAAAAAAAGATTTATTCTTTCCCTATTTGTTGTTTCTTATAACACACCAATAAAATCTGGATTTGAGGCTTTTCGAACAAAACATCAATCTGAGCTTGAATTCCGATTGAAGTTTTGAATCAATGGAAGAGTATATCTATTTATTTCTGGTTCTAGGACCGGTAGTTCTAGGGATTGACTCGGCTCTCTCAAACTGTTTTTCATTATTAAGAAAAGGTAACAAAGATAAAATACGAGCTTGTTTTATAGCAATAGTAATTAATCGTTGTTGTTTCAAGGTCAATCTATTCACCCGTCTAGATAATATTTTTCCTTGTTCACTAATAAATCGACTAATTAAACTCATGTTTCTATAATCAATTCGATCCCCCGATTCAATTGGGGGAAAACGCCTACGAAAAGATCGCTTGGATTTACGAAAAGGTTGCTTGGATTTATCCATGGTTTATTCCTTATCTCTAAAATTCTATTTCTTTATTCATTTCAGATCCGACCGAAATAGGTTTTTTTGTATATTCTATATTTTTATTTGTATATTATTTGTATATTATTATATTTGTATATTATTATATTATATATATATATATGTTTATGTTAAGATATGTTAAGTTCTTCCTTTTCCTGCCCCTTTGAAAGATCAAACACACGTTCGATTTATTTCTTTATTTCCCCATGAATCGTATGCTTGTGACAATATCGACAAAATTTTCTCAAGTCTAATCGACTGGGTGTATTGTGCCGATTCTTTTGAGTAATATATCTAGAAATGCCTGGCGATTCTTTATTGACACCATTTTGGACACAACTGGTACATTCCAAAATAACTCTAACTCGGATATCTTTACCCTTAGCCATGAACCCCCTTTGCATTTTTGTTTGATCAACTTAACTCTTCTGTTTTCGACCCGAACCTAAGAAGACGAAAAGAACAAAAAAGAAAAAAAATCAATATCAATAGAAGTTACTAATTAGAAATTCCATTTCTAAATATTTTGTTGTAATTCTAATTAATATTAATAGAATATTATTATATATATAGTAATAATGTAAGTAATACAATTTTTTTCTAACTATCAATTATTCCTATCCTAATCCCAGTATTTCATTTAAGTATCTTTTTTTTATGCTATGATTTCGTGGAGCTTTTTTTTACCTTAGACTGGACCCCCTTTCTATTTCTGTTCTCCAAAATGGGATCTTAGATCCACCGGATTTTTGCTGAGGTTCAATATACTTTTTCTTTCTCTTTCCTTCCTATCCTAAAGAACTGAAAAAGGGGGGGACTAAGTTTTAGTCACGTCACGTAGAATTGTATCTCAAATTTTCTTCATTTTTTTCGCATATTATATTAATATTATATTAATAACTTATTATATTAATAACTAGAAAAAGGGGAATGACAAAGCATCTGGGAATAAACGATTAATTTCTATCAATAGACCCGCTAAAGACCCAAACCATAGAGTAGTTAGCACAGGCGCTGTGGAAAGATATGTTTTTATATCTCGCATTGAAAATCCTCCTTCTTTATTGTAATACATATATGGTCAGATGCTGTAGTTCAAGATCATTTGTATTTTTTTGTACGGAATTCCTAACAAAAATGGATATGTACAATGAACAGTAGATAAGATTTTCCTACCCCTGTCCCTAAAAAAGAAAAAGAGACCCTCTTCTTCCTAAGCAAAATAGTCATCTTTTTTATACGTTAGGTTTCAGATGTATATAATTCTTTTATTATATGAAACCAAAAAGAAGAAATGACAAGAAAATTGTATATGAATCGAGGAAAAAATAACGATGTGGAAAACAAGACATGGATTTTGTACAATGACACTGTACAAAAATTTTGGAAAAGGGATGTAGCGCAGCTTGGTAGCGCGTTTGTTTTGGGTACAAAATGTCACGGGTTCAAATCCTGTCATCCCTACCTATTACTTCTCCTATGGGCGGTAACAAGGGATTAATTGACTGGGATCTGAGTGAGATCAATTAAATAAAATTGGACATAATCTTTCATTTTTGCATACCAATGTATACAAGACGCATTGGGGGTACAAAAATGAGAAAATCCTTTTCTTTACAATCGTATCTCCTGTCATAAAAAAGCGCTCTTAGTTCAGTTCGGTAGAACGCGGGTCTCCAAAACCCGATGTCGTAGGTTCAAATCCTACAGAGCGTGATTCCCTTTATGTTATTATGTTATTTCGAATCACAATAA